GATGACAGGATTTGAACCCGTGACATTTTGTACCCAAAACAAACGCGCTACCAAACTGCGCTACATCCCTTTCAATTGGTCTACAGTGTCATTGTAGAGAATCCCTGCCTTGTTTTCCACATCTTTATTTCCTACATTGATATACACAAACTATCTTATCATTTCTTCCTTCTTCCTTTTGGTCTCATATATCATATAACAAACATATAATATGGTAAAAGACTTATATAAAGTATGAAATTAATATGAAATCTACCACAAAAAATTAATATTTTTTAGGAATTTAAGGCGGAAATGGACGTATTTTTTTCTTTTAATAAATATCTATTTTGTACATTTCAATTTGAATTAGGAACTCCGCGTACAAGTGGTAAGTCATTAACTACATATACACATCCGGTCATATATGTATTACCATTAGGTATTACAAATTACAATAAAATTACAATAACGAATACAGAAAGAGGAGTTTTTAAAATGCGAGATCTAAAAACATATCTCTCCGTGGCACCGGTAGTAAGTACTCTATGGTTCGGGTCTTTAGCAGGTTTATTGATAGAGATCAATCGTTTTTTTCCGGATGCGTTGATATTCCCCTTTTTTTCATTCTAGCTATTGATATGGGAAGGGGGAAGAAGATTAGAGATACAATCAAATATCTGTAACTAATCCCTACCCCTCCCTTCTTTTTTTCTTTGTTTTTTCTTTTTTTCTTTTTTTACTTATTCTTTCTAAAAAAAAAAAAAAAACAAAGAAAAAGCGGTTTCACCCTCAGTGAAACTATGACCTCGGGCTCAGGCTCAAATTAAATTAATAATAGAACGGAAATGCGGTGGTTGGGGCAACAATATCATACAAGATACTTAACTGAAAATGAAATACTGTACGGCAATTAAAAATTATAAATATAGTTAGAAATCATTATATTACTTATTATTTATTACTATATTGATTGCAACAAAATATTTCTTTCATAATTTGATTTCGAGTTACCTGCTTCTATTTTTGTGTCCTTTCTTCTTCCTTGCTTCGGGTCGGAAAATTAAAGAAAAGAATTGAGTGAATCAAAAACCAAAGGAGGTTCATGGCTAAGGGTAAAGATGTCCGAGTAACGGTTATTTTGGAATGTACCAGTTGTGTTCGAAATCGTGTTAATAAGGAATCAATGGGCATTTCCAGATATATTACTCAAAAGAATCGACACAATACGCCTAGTCGATTGGAATTGAGAAAATTCTGTCCCTGTTGTTACAAACATACGATTCATGGGGAGATAAAGAAATAGATCGAACCGATCGCTCGTGTGTCAGTCTTCCAAGGAAGATGAAAAATTACATATTATATATAACAATATATATAATTTATTTTAATTTATTTTTTAATTTATTTAAATATAAACAAATAAATAGAAACAAACCAAATCCTATTTCGATCGGATCAAAGATGATGTAGAATTAAGAAATAGGATTGGGATTTTCAGGATAAGGAATAAACAAACCATGGATAAATCCAAGCGAATCTTTCTTAAATCTAAGCGATCTTTTCGTAGGCGTTTGCCTCCGATCCAATCGGGGGATCGAATTGATTATAGAAACATGAGTTTAATTAGTCGATTTATTAGCGAACAAGGAAAAATATTATCTAGACGGGTGAATAGATTGACCTTAAAACAACAACGATTAATTACTATTGCTATAAAACAAGCTCGTATTTTATCTCCGTTACCTTTTCTTAATAATGAGAAACAATTTGAAAGAAGCGAGTCAACCGCTAGAGCTGCTGGTCTTAGAACCAGAAAAAAAATAGGTTGACTCTTCAATTGAATTGAATCAAAATAAAATTCCAATCCAAACTCAAATGCGGATTGACGTTTTTTTTTTTTTGTTCGAAAAATCGTAAAATCGAAATGTCCTGTCGTAAGAAAAAAAATAGGAGAAGAGGAATAAATATTTTATATTTAACGTCTTTCTTCATTTTGATGACTTTATCATATTTTATCATACTAATTTCTACTCTACCTTCCCAGAGTTCATTCTCCAGGGAACTCCATTTAAACTATTCCAACGGATTCCTTCCAATCTCTTTATTTTATGATCTCATTGGAAATCATATAAAGACAACTCTTATTTAATATAGCTATTTGTGCAAGTATTTTACGATTAAGAAGTAACTGTCTCTTGTACAGATTGTGTATAAATTTACTATAACTAAAGTATACTTTATTCTCGCGAATTACTGCATTTATCCGAGTGATCCACAACCGACGAAAATCTCTCTTTTGTCTACCTCTATCCCGATGAGCCGAAACCAAAGCTCTTATTTTCTGTTGAGTAATAGTACGAGTAAGTCTTGAATGAGCCCCTCGAAAGGTTGATGCAAATAAACGAATTTTTGTTCTACGTCTTCGAGCTATATACCCTCGTTTAATTCTGGTCATTGAATAAATGAAACTTTGATGAATAACTAATCGATTTCCTTTCTTTCAGTTATTCCCTTCCCGTATCCTAGTCTATTAATAACAAAACGGATTCTTCCAATGTATAAAATTTTAATTCCAATGGCTTTTGCTACTATAACCTTCCCGACCACGATTTTTTTTTTTTTTTTTCTAGGTGAAATGCCTAGAAAAAATTGTATTGATATTAGGTATCAAAACCACATAAAAGTTGTAAATATAAATGGATATAGTGGGTTCCATCGTTTCTATGGTTACTTCTTAAACGGTGAGGTCCTCTCTATACACCGGAGCCCTTCTTTCATTTAATCAATGTTATTGTTAACTTGTACAGTTCACACTCTTTGGCTCTACCCATAATTATCCAGTACGAGGTCTTTCACAATGAGATCTACTTATACAGTAACGGTATTTAATTATGAAGATTAGCTGAGTAGCTGACCCTGTTAGTCCGTTCTTGCAAGAGTAAGGCATAATTTTTCTGCTTTTTAAAATAGTATTTCCCCTGCTTAATGGATATCATTTGCTATCAATGGAGAATTCTTTCTCATCTTAAATTTAAAACGGAGTTGATTGGATTTGCACCAACGGAAACCATACATTTGATACCACAATAGAAGGATAGATCTTTTTGATTTTTAGATATTGAATGGAGTTCTTCCATTCTAGTCTATTCACTGGTACTGATCGTTGATACTGGATCAATTGTTTTCTTTCTTTTGTCCTAGCCCATGATCTGAACGAGTCGCACATACACCCTAGTACATGTTCCTCGTCGCTGAGGACATCCCCCAAGAGCGGGGGATTTCGTGACATTTCTGATTGGCTGTCTTGTGTTTCTAATAAGCTGTTTAATAGTTGGCATATTGAATCATATACATAATGGGCTGGTTTAGATCGATCTTAACCGGATGATTATGAATTATTTTATTTCTAATTATGAATTATTTTATTTCTATATTAATAGATTAATGAATAGAATCTTAAATCAGATTAATGAATAGAATATTAAATCCGGTAAGAAGATAAAATCTCAAATCACCAATTCGTCTGAAATTTTTGTTATTTTTTCTTTTTTATTCAGTCGCTACAAGATCAACAATTCCATGAGCTTGGGCTTCTGTTGCTGACATAAAAACATCTCTTTCCATATCTTCGGATACAACCCATAAGGGTTTGCCTGTCCTTTGTACATAAACCCTTGTGACGGTTTCGCGCAGCTTCAAAAGTTCTTCCGCTTCCAAGATAAATTCTCCCGTCTGTGCCTCATAAAAAGAACTAGCAGGTTGATGGATCATTACCCTGATGATATAACATAATAAATGTTTATTCTATCTCGCATGATGATAAGGTGAAGAGATAAAGAATAATAAAATATATAATTGAACAACCGTACAGGCATCTTTTACGCATTGCATACGGCTCTATAATGGAATTCGTTTTTACCTTACTTAAATATCAAATAAATTAAATTTAAATTAAATATAGGGTCTATCAGACTCGGGTTGGTAAATGATCCAATAACCACCCTTCTTTTTGTTTTTGGAGTAGTTCAAAAATACTATGATGGCTCCGTTGCTTTATATATTTATTTCGTCTGTTATTTAGCAATCCCAAAGTTTCTTTTTTTTTTTTTTCAAATAAAAAAACAAGATTTTTTTTATTTTCATATTCTTTCATAACCTAAATATTGTTAAGAGCCTCCCGGCGTGAAAACAAAAAAGTTTGTGACGCTGAAATAGGCCTCCCGATAGATTAGATAAAATCGGAAATACCTTTTATCTCATACTACTCTTTCGATACATAATTTAAGGGTTAAAAAAATTTATCATATCGAATTCGAAGTGCCATGCTATTATTACTTAATATTAATATTTCATATAGCGCGAAGGCATAGTCTTCTTTTTTCTCTCAAATCAAATAAAAAACTCATTGGCGCCAAGCGTGAGGGAATGCTAGACGTTTGGTAATTTCTCCTCCGACCAGAATAAAAGATCCCATTGAAGCGGCTAATCCCATGCATATTGTCTGTATATCTGGTCGCACAAATTGCATAGTATCATAAATAGCTACTCCGGGTATTACCCATCCGCCAGGAGAATTTATAAACAAATATAGATCTTTGGTATCATCCTCTATACTGAGATATACCATAAGACCAATAAGTTGATTCGAGATCTCGCTATCAACCCCTTGGCCTAAAAAAAGTAATCGTTCTCGATAAAGTCGGTTGATTGGGATAAAGTTGTATCCCTTAGAAACCGTACATGCACCTTTTGATGCATACGGTTCAACAAAAATAACGAAAAAAAAAAAAAGAATCAATGTGTAGATGTAGATTCTAGCGCTTTCTTTTATTTATTTATTTTTTTTTTTCATACCAGGCTTTTAACTTATAAAAAGGGGCTTTTCTTTCATTTTTCAAAAAAGATGGGTTTTGGCCTGTTTTGTTTATCTATAAAAAAAAATTACTAAATTTATCTAACTAACTTTTCATTGATGTATTGTTTCATCGAGATACAATCTCAATCGCGATGTAATTTTCTTGTTCCTGAATGGGCTTCTTCAATTTTTTTAGGTTTATGCTCTACTCCGAGTAAAGATCCGCCCGATTTGGATTTGCACATATATGACAAATGCCCCAATACCACGTCCTTTTGCTACGACTTCCTTTTTACAATTTATTTCATGTCTTACAACAGATATTCAATGCATTCATCATATTACTCGATTGATTAACAGTTTGAGATCACTTCTATTATAAATATATAAAGAAATAGAATATGATAGAACTAGTAATCATAAATAGATTTTTTACCGGTTTTTTTCTAAACGGAGCCTGGATACTTCATTTTATTGGCCTAACCAAGATAACCATAAATTATTCTAATTGATAATATTAATCTGTATACCCTCCCGAAAAAATGGATCTAATTGAACTTCACGCTCCAAATTTTTGATAATTCAATCAATCTTTCTTGGGCGAAGGGGAGGATATCTCGATCGGGGAAGAGAATGGGGAAATACCATATGACCCAATATATCTGACAAGTCGCACTATATGTCAATCCACAATGCATCTTCCTCTCCAGGACTTCGAAAAGGTACTCTTGGAACACCAATAGGCATTAAATAAAAGAAAAATTAAGTACTATATCTCACTTTGATGTGAAAGCGTAACAATGGATTTAGTGTCCTACTAATATTGGCCTTTATCAGATTTTATCCATAGATTGACTAAGTTTATAAAAAAAGATAAAGAAGACAAAATGAATAAAGGAAAATTATTACAAATAAGTCCTTTGAATGATGAACAAATATATATATGCATTCACTCATATAAAATGGTATCAACTCCCCTACCATTGCGTATTGGTCCTTATCGGGTGTAGAATAGATCTGCTTCTTTTTGTTCCTACGAACAAAATAGTTTCATTATTACTAAAAGTAATTGAAAAGAATCAAACAAATCAAACAAATATTAATTCTTTCCCCAAGATAATCCACTAAAAAGAGGGTCCACAGCATAGTTTTTTCCAATGCAATAAAGTTACATTGTGTCTATTTTTCATTGATAAAGGGGTATTTCCATGGGTTTGCCTTGGTATCGTGTTCATACCGTCGTATTGAATGATCCCGGTCGTTTGATTTCTGTCCATATAATGCATACAGCTCTGGTTGCTGGTTGGGCCGGTTCGATGGCTCTATACGAATTAGCAGTTTTTGATCCTTCTGATCCTGTTCTTGATCCAATGTGGAGACAGGGTATGTTCGTTATACCCTTCATGACTCGTTTAGGAATAACCAATTCATGGGGCGGTTGGAGTATCACAGGGGGTACTGTAACGAATCCGGGTATTTGGAGTTACGAAGGTGTGGCCGGGGCACATATTGTGTTTTCGGGCTTGTGCTTTTTGGCAGCTATCTGGCATTGGGTGTATTGGGATCTAGAAATATTTACTGATGAACGTACAGGAAAACCCTCTTTGGATTTGCCTAAGATCTTTGGAATTCATTTATTTCTATCAGGGGTGGCTTGCTTTGGTTTTGGTGCATTTCATGTAACAGGATTGTATGGTCCTGGAATATGGGTGTCCGATCCTTATGGACTAACTGGAAGGGTACAATCCGTAAATCCAGCGTGGGGTGTGGAGGGTTTTGATCCTTTTGTTCCGGGAGGAATAGCCTCTCATCATATTGCAGCAGGGACCTTGGGCATATTGGCGGGTCTATTCCATCTTAGTGTACGTCCACCTCAACGCCTATACAAAGGATTACGTATGGGAAATATTGAAACCGTCCTTTCCAGTAGTATTGCTGCTGTCTTTTTTGCCGCTTTTGTAGTTGCTGGAACTATGTGGTATGGTTCAGCAACTACCCCGATTGAATTATTTGGTCCCACTCGTTATCAATGGGATCAAGGATACTTCCAACAAGAAATATATCGAAGAATTGGTGCTGGGTTGGCTGAAAATCAAAGTTTATCTGAAGCTTGGTCTAAAATTCCCGAAAAACTAGCTTTTTATGATTACATCGGCAATAATCCGGCAAAGGGGGGGTTATTCAGAGCGGGCTCAATGGACAACGGGGATGGAATAGCTGTTGGGTGGTTAGGACATCCTATCTTTAGAGATAAAGAGGGGCGCGAACTTTTTGTACGTCGTATGCCTACTTTTTTTGAAACATTTCCGGTTGTTTTGGTAGACGGAGACGGAATTGTTAGAGCCGATGTTCCTTTTAGAAGGGCGGAATCTAAATATAGTGTCGAACAAGTAGGTGTAACTGTCGAGTTCTATGGCGGCGAACTCAACGGAGTCAGTTATAGCGATCCCGCTACTGTGAAAAAATATGCTAGACGTGCTCAATTGGGTGAGATTTTTGAATTAGATCGTGCTACTTTGAAATCCGATGGTGTTTTTCGTAGCAGTCCACGGGGTTGGTTTACTTTTGGACATGCTTCGTTTGCTTTGCTCTTCTTCTTCGGACACATTTGGCATGGTGCTAGAACCTTGTTTCGAGATGTTTTTGCTGGTATTGATCCAGATTTAGATGCTCAAGTGGAATTTGGAGCATTCCAAAAACTTGGAGATCCAACTACAAGAAGACAAGTAGTCTGATACAATATGCTTTGTTACTTGTTACTTTTCATTTTTATTTTCTTTTTGTGATTTTTCGATGGGGTACCAGATAAATCTTGATTTGAATCACTGCCTTTTCTTTGACTCTTGTTCTTTATTTATCCGGGAGACGATCCCAAATAAACAGGTATGGAAGCTATAATTGTAAACCACGATCGAATCTATGGAAGCATTGGTTTATACATTCCTTTTAGTCTCAACTCTAGGAATAATTTTTTTCGCTATCTTTTTTCGAGACCCGCCTAAAGTTCCAACTAAAAAGGTGAAATGATTTGTCATTATCTCAATTGAAGTACGGATCCTCCCAATATTGGGAGGATCCGTACTTCAACTAGTCCCCGTGTTCCTCGAATGGATCTCTTAGTTGTTGAGAGGGTTGCCCAAAAGCAGTATATAAGGCGTACCCAGTAAAACTTACAAGTAAACCAGATAAAAAGATGGCAACTAGGGTTGCTGTTTCCATGATTATATAGTTTTAAGACATTATAAAGTTTTAAGACCTCAATGGATCTATGATAAGATCATTTATTTACAACGGAATGGTATACAAAGTCAACAGATCTTACTGAATATAAAATATTATGGCTACACAAACCGTTGAAGGTAGTTCTAGATCTGGCCGCCCAAAACGAACTAATGCGGGGAGTTTATTGAAACCATTGAATTCAGAATATGGTAAAGTAGCTCCTGGGTGGGGAACTACTCCTTTGATGGGTCTCGCAATGGCTCTATTCGCGATATTCCTATCTATTATTTTGGAGATTTATAATTCTTCCATTTTACTGGATGGAATTTCAATGAATTAGATTCCCAAGAACCATTAACTGGCTTTTTCAATACAAAGTGAAGCGTTTAGGTTTCTGATTTTTATCCCATTCTATTTTGGTAGTTTGACCGTGGAATTTCTTTGTTTCTGTATTTCCGGAATATGAGTGTGTGACTTGGTATAAATGATCCTATGGATAGTACAGAGAATGGGTCTGTCATCTTGATAGAGATGGTTTTACTTCGTCAGATATTCATTCTAGTATCTGGAGCACGGAATATATGAAATAGATTACTATTAGAACTATGATTCATACTTAATAGTCAGACCTCGTGTCCGGACTTCAAAAATTTTTTTCAAATAGTTAGAAGTTATAAATAGAAATATTTTTATTCTTTCAAACTTTCGTTTATGCTTATTTTGATCAAAGGACAAAACAAAGGTTTCTTTGGTTTGGATTTTTAGTCATTATATCTATTCATTGAATAAGTGATGATCCAATGGTTCTTACTCAGGGAATTTTGGGACTTAGACTTAGTTTGAAAGGGTTTTATTGAATCATCGTGGTTTTAGTATGAATCTGAGGTTTTAATCAATTCTATAGGGTCTTAACAAGAGAATTCCTATCAATAATAAAGAAAACAGCAGTAAAGCCGCATTACACATAAATAACACCAAAGAAAATAGGTAAATAGAAGATTCAAGAGGCCTATAACGATCAATATATAGACGAATGAGCCGACTTGATTTTTTGGCATTATAACCACAAAGAAGAGCTTTCGGATTTTTATTCTTTAGTATCTTCAAAAAAAAAATTGAATCATAAATCATAGAATTAATAAACTTCAAACTTTATATTACACACATCCGTTAGAACTAGTATTTGGGTGTTTCTGTTTGAGCCGTACGAGATGAAATTTTCATATACGGTTCTCCGGGGGGGTCCCCTTGATTTACCTATCTCAATAAAATCTATGATTGGTTCGAAGAACGTCTTGAGATTCAGGCAATTGCCGATGATATAACTAGTAAATATGTTCCTCCTCACGTCAACATATTTTATTGTCTAGGGGGAATTACGCTTACTTGTTTTTTAGTACAAGTAGCTACCGGGTTTGCTATGACTTTTTATTATCGTCCGACCGTTACGGAGGCCTTTGCTTCTGTTCAATATATAATGACTGAAGCTAATTTTGGTTGGTTAATCCGATCAGTTCATCGATGGTCGGCAAGTATGATGGTCCTAATGATGATCCTGCACGTATTTCGCGTGTATCTCACCGGCGGCTTTAAAAAACCTCGTGAATTGACTTGGGTTACAGGTGTGGTTTTGGGTGTATTGACCGCATCTTTTGGTGTAACTGGTTATTCCTTACCTCGGGACCAAATTGGTTATTGGGCAGTAAAAATTGTAACAGGCGTACCAGACGCTATTCCTGTAATAGGCTCGCCTCTGGTAGAGTTATTACGCGGAAGTGCTAGTGTAGGACAATCCACTTTGACTCGTTTTTATAGTTTACACACTTTTGTATTACCTCTTCTTACCGCCGTATTTATGTTAATGCACTTCCCAATGATACGTAAGCAAGGTATTTCTGGTCCTTTATAAAGAATATATACCATCTTGTAATCAATCATCTA